AATAAAGTGCCTGATCAAAGGGTTGCTTTGATAGAGCAAATCACGTGAAACCACCTTTATTAATCCCTGCCTTAAAAACTTCTCCTTTCTTGAAAATAACCCTACAAATAAACTTTGCCCAAAGAAAATCCATATATAAAAATATNCCCCCCCCCCCCCCTAAAGTTTAGGGGGTGGTCTATCTTCCTGGAATAATTAATTATATATCCCCAAAAAAATTCCTTCTATTAAGTAAATACCTCTAATTTGGAAAAANCCCGCCTCAACCCAAACCTATAATTTTCCCTTATTCTCTTGAAAATAAAATTTTTTCTATAAAATAACTCGCGGTCCCCAGACCATCCCAAAAATAATATAATCTTATTAAACTTACTGCCTTAAATTTTCTTAAGTTCAAAATTCTTCNGAAAAAAAAAAAAAAGGTTGGTGCCCCCCTCCCCTAAATTCCTAACGAAAAAAATAGTATTAAATCTTATTTTTCACTCAAGAAAACCTTGTCGTTATGCCCAAATTCCACCTCTATGAAAGTTTTATTCTTTCTTAGAGAAACCCTCATACAAAACCCTGACATACAGGCACTATCCCCCCTCCACCAGAATNCCCCCCCCCTTCACCAAAATTTAAAAAAATAAAATAATAATTTTACATTTAGTGGAATTAAACCACTCCCGAAAACTTCAAAAATTTCCGTACCTCCTATACTAAAATGTAAATTGGTCAGCTAAAAAAGCTATTGGGTTCATACCCCGAAAATAAAGAATAGAACCTTTCCAATTTAATATGATTTTTAAACAAAATACTATTCGGTTCATCCCTCGCCCTAGGGACCATAATCGCAATCTCAGCTTATTCCTGAATAGGAATATGAATAGGTTTAGAAATTAATCTTCTCTCATTCGTGCCCTTAATGAGAATGCCCAAAAATTCCTACTCCTCAGAATCAGCCCTAAAATATTTTATTGCCCAAGCCGCCGCCTCTACAATACTACTGCTTTCCCTAATCATCTTGTCCTCAAAATCACCTTTTATTGCAAGAAAGGCTGATTATGCAAGAACCATTCTTAACACTTCCCTTTTATTAAAAATGGGGGCTGCCCCCCTCCATTTCTGATTCCCAGAAGTTATAGAAGGTCTAAGATGATTAAACGCCTCAATCTTATTAACTTGACAAAAAATTGCCCCAATAGTCTTGTTAATTTACTCAAACAAAACCGTTTTATTAATGGTATCCGTTATCATCTCGTGCATATTAATCAGAGGAATCTTAGGACAAAACCACTTAAGACTCCGAAAAATCATAGCCTACTCATCAATCAATCACATTGGATGGATAATTGCAGCTTCCCTTTTCATAGAAATTATCTGACTAATCTACTTTTTAATTTACACTATTATCAACCTGAATATTGTAATCATATTCAAAAAACTTAATATTTTCTACATAAAACAATTAATTCTTTCTATCAGGTACGAACCCTTACTTAAACTTTTCTTCATTTTAAACTTTCTCTCCCTAGGAGGCCTTCCGCCATTTTTAGGTTTTATACCAAAATGACTGACCATCCAAATTCTTTCAGAAAATCAATTCTTTTCCCTAGCCGTTGTTATAATTATCGCCACCCTAATAACTCTGTTCTTCTATATACGAGTCACCTTTAGAACCTTTGTTCTGTCATCAAATTCTTTAATTCTTCTGCCTCAGAACTGTCTTCACAAATCTTTCATTATAACAGCTAATCTTGTAACACTGGCAAGATTAATTTTATCCACTTTGGCATTTAACTTTCTTTAGCCAAGGATTTAGGTTAAAGAAAACCCACGGCCTTCAAAGCCGTTAATAGACAGAAAATCTAAGCCTTAGAGCTACCTCACCATCAAATTTGCAATTTGATATCATTTTTGAATATAAAGCTGGTAAAAGAAATTTTATTTCGTTAATAAGTTTACAGCTTACCGCCTACCCTCAGCCATCCTACCGAATAAGTGACTATACTCAACAAACCATAAAGACATTGGTACATTATATTTCCTTTTAGGAAGATGATCTGGTATAGTAGGAACCTCCTTAAGAATCCTAATCCGAGCCGAACTAGGAAACCCGGGATCCCTAATTGGTGATGACCAAATTTATAATGTTATTGTAACGGCCCATGCATTCATTATAATTTTCTTTATAGTAATACCTATTATAATCGGGGGCTTCGGAAACTGATTAGTTCCATTAATACTGGGAGCCCCAGACATAGCCTTCCCTCGTATAAACAACATAAGTTTCTGACTCCTCCCTCCCTCATTGACTTTCCTTTTAATGAGAAGAATAGTAGAAAGAGGGGCAGGCACAGGCTGAACAGTTTACCCCCCATTATCTTCTAATATTGCCCACAGAGGAGCTTCTGTTGATTTGGCTATTTTTAGGCTTCACCTAGCAGGAATCTCTTCCATCCTAGGAGCCGTAAATTTTATTACCACAGTCATTAATATACGATCCACAGGAATTACATTTGATCGAATACCCCTGTTTGTCTGAGCTGTAGCTTTAACAGCCCTCCTTCTTCTCCTATCCCTTCCTGTCCTTGCAGGAGCAATTACAATACTTCTCACTGACCGAAATCTTAACACAACCTTCTTTGACCCGGCAGGAGGGGGAGATCCCATTCTTTACCAGCATTTATTTTGATTTTTTGGACACCCAGAAGTTTATATTCTTATTCTTCCGGGATTTGGAATAATTTCACATATCATCAGCCAAGAAAGAAGAAAAAAGGAAACATTTGGAACTCTAGGAATAATTTACGCCATAATAGCAATTGGCCTTCTTGGATTTATCGTCTGAGCCCACCACATATTTACTGTAGGAATAGATGTTGACACACGAGCATATTTCACTTCAGCAACGATAATTATTGCTGTTCCCACAGGAATCAAAATTTTTAGATGACTCGCAACACTCCACGGTACACAAATTAATTATTCACCATCAATACTATGAGCTTTAGGATTTGTATTCCTATTCACAGTAGGGGGATTAACAGGCGTAGTTCTTGCTAATTCATCAATTGACATTGTTCTCCATGATACATACTATGTTGTAGCTCATTTTCACTACGTTCTATCTATAGGGGCAGTTTTTGCAATCATAGCTGGATTTGTTCACTGATTCCCTCTTTTTACAGGTCTTTCCCTCAATAATAAATTCTTAAAAATCCAATTTCTAGTAATGTTCCTTGGAGTAAACATAACATTCTTCCCTCAGCATTTTCTTGGTCTAAGGGGCATACCTCGGCGATACTCAGATTACCCTGACGCTTACACAACTTGAAACATCATTTCATCTATTGGATCTCTTATTTCCCTAGTAAGAATTATTATTTTCCTTTTCATCGTTTGAGAGGCATTTTCCTCCATGCGAAAAAGACTTTCACCCTTAAGAATAACAACTTCAATTGAATGACTCCAACATATACCACCTGCAGAACACAGATATTCTGAACTCCCTATACTGTCTAATTTCTAATATGGCAGAATAGTGCAATGGACTTAAACCCCAAACATAAAGTTTTACTTTTTTTAGAAATAGCAACTTGAAAAATAATTCTCCTTCAAGATAGAGCATCCCCCTTAATAGAGCAACTATCCTTCTTTCATGATCACACGCTTATAATCCTCCTAATAATCACTGTTCTAGTAGGATATTTAATATCAAGATTATTTTTTAACAAATATAATTATCGATTTCTCTTAGAAGGCCAAACTATCGAAGTAATCTGAACTATTCTCCCAGCCGCCACATTAATTTTTATCGCCCTCCCTTCACTGCGGCTCCTTTACCTTCTTGACGAAATCAATAATCCCCTTGTATCCGTAAAAACAATTGGACACCAGTGATACTGATCTTACGAATACTCGGACTTCAAAAATATTGAATTTGATTCCTATATAATTCCTTCATCTGAATTAAAAAGATTCAATTTCCGTCTTTTAGACGTTGACAACCGAGCTGCCTTACCATACAATTCCCAAATTCGATTAATAGTAACAGCCGCCGATGTTCTTCACTCCTGAACCATTCCCTCCCTTAGAGTAAAAATTGACGCTACCCCGGGACGACTAAATCAAATTAGATTTCTCCTCAATCGGACAGGTCTATTCTTTGGCCAATGTTCCGAAATTTGTGGCGCAAACCATAGATTCATACCTATCGTAATCGAAAGAATTGCCCCATCCTACTTTATTAAATGAATCTCTAAAATAAGAGAATCATCATTAGATGACTGAAAGCAAGTAATGGTCTCTTAAACCACTCAATAGTAAATTAGCGTCTACTTCTAATGAAAGGCTTAGTTAAAAAATAACGTTAATTTGTCAAATTAGAATCACTTAAAAGTAACCTTTAATTCCTCAAATAGCCCCTATAAATTGATTAACACTTATACTATTATTCTCCATCATTCTGATCATTACAAGAATTTTAAATTATTCTATTCAACAATCAACCTCCCAAAACACACCCCTCACAAAGACAGAAGCTTCCAAAGTCTGAAAATGATAGTTAATCTATTTTCATCTTTTGACCCAACAACTTCCCTTCATCTTCCTTTAAACTGGACAAGAGTAATTTTATCATTTGTTTTAATCCCCCTATCATACTGATTAATTCCTCATCGAACAATATACCTATGAAACAAAATTATTTCCACCTTACATCAAGAATTTAAAACTTTAATCGGACCCTCATCTGGAAGAACATTCATCTTTGTATCCTTGTTCTCACTAATTTTATACAATAACTTCCTTGGCCTTTTCCCTTATGTGTTCACAGGATCAAGACACCTTGTAATAACATTGACCTTGGCCCTTCCTTTATGATTAACATTCATAATCTTTGGATGAATCAACAATACAGTTCACATGCTAGCTCACCTAGTTCCCCAAGGAACCCCCCCTATTCTTATACCTTTCATAGTATGCATTGAAACCATCAGAAATATTATTCGACCAGGAACTCTAGCTGTTCGACTAGCTGCTAATATAATTGCAGGCCATCTCCTTTTAACACTATTAGGAAACACAGGATCCTTAATCCCAAAATCCATCCTTATCATTCTACTCTTGACTCAAATTCTTCTTCTAATTTTAGAATCAGCTGTTGCTATCATCCAATCCTATGTATTTGCAGTCCTAAGAACTCTATACTCCAGAGAAGTGACCTAATGAGACACAAAAATCATCCTTTTCACCTTGTGGACGCAAGACCCTGACCAATCTTAGGCGCCTTCTCAGCCATAATCACTATAACAGGAATTATCAAATGATTCCATATATTTAATCATAATCTTCTTCTCTTGGGATTTATTATTACTGGTCTAGTAATATACCAATGATGACGAGATATCTCTCGAGAAGGAACTTTCCAAGGCCTTCATACTTACCCTGTCACAATAGGCCTGCGATGAGGAATAATCCTATTTATCACATCAGAAGTATTTTTCTTCATTTCATTCTTTTGAGGATTCTTCCACAGAAGTCTTGCCCCTACAATTGAGCTAGGAATAAATTGACCCCCTAAAGGAATCATTCCCTTTAATCCTCTTCAAATCCCATTACTAAACACCCTTATTCTTCTTTCATCTGGACTTACTGTAACTTGAGCACATCACAGCCTTATCGAAAACAATTTTAATCAAGTCACCCAAGGTTTGGCTCTTACCGTCATTTTAGGAATTTATTTCACTCTCCTCCAAGCCTACGAATACAAGGAAGCCCCTTTCTCCATCGCAGACTCAGTCTATGGATCCTCCTTCTTTATAGCTACCGGTTTTCACGGAATCCATGTTATTATCGGAACAACCTTCCTAGCAGTTTGTTTACTACGCCACATTAACAACCACTTCTCCTCAATTCATCACTTTGGATTTGAGGCCGCAGCATGATATTGACACTTTGTTGACGTTGTCTGATTATTCCTCTACATTTCAATCTACTGATGAGGTAGATATTTGTGTAATATAAAAATTATATTTGACTTCCAATCAAAAAATCTAGCAATAGCATAAATAATATTCCTTGTTTCCCTATCTGCTACTCTAATATTTTTTATCTCAACACTAATAATTTCTATCTCAAGAATCCTCTCCAAAAAGAGGTTTTCAGATCGAGAAAAAAGTTCACCATTCGAATGTGGTTTTGATCCAAAAAGATCATCCCGCCTCCCTTTCAGACTCCAATTCTTCTTAATCGCAGTAATCTTTCTTATCTTTGATGTAGAAATTGCCCTTCTAATCCCCCTCATTTCCATTATAAAAATTTCTAAAATCATCATATTTATCTCTATTTCCTCCTTCTTCATTGTAATCCTCCTAGCAGGTCTATTCCATGAATGAAATCAAGGCGCTCTTGAATGAGCCTTCTAGGATAATAGTTAATTATAACATTTAACTTGCACTTAAAAAATATTGATCATTCAATTTATCTTAAATAAGAAACAAAAACTTGTGTTTAGTTTCGACCTAAAATTTTGATGAATTCATCCTTATTTTTAGCTGAAACCAAAATAGAGGTAAACCACTGTTAATGGTTTTATTGAAACATAAATTCCAGTTAAAGGATCAAGATATTCAAGAATAAGCTTCTAACTTAATTCCCTAGTGGTGAAAATCCATTAATGATCCTATTTATATAGTTTAAAGAAAACATTACATTTTCATCGTAAAATTAGACCCCGTCTTGTAAATACTTAAAGATTAACAAATCACCTAGATATCTTCAATATCACGTTCTTCTTGAACTATTTAAGTAAAATATTATTAAAATAAGAAATATTATTCACAACACCGTTAAAGTAAGAAAAACCTTAAGATTATTCTCATGAATAATCTGCAAAAACTTAGAAAAACCAGACAAGTTTTTATAAAAATTCTGTCTTCCTAAATATTCTGATCAACCTTGATCTACTCCCCTGTATATTCTCTCCCCCTTCTCCAAAGGATAAAAATTAACTCCAAATGTTGATAAAAATGGTATATTCCACATCGACCCAAAAAAAATAGTTGAATATACAAAATTCATAGACTTAGATCTATACCCAAGAATAATATTTGATAATTCAAATCCAAATCAACCTCCTAATAAAACAACAAACACCGTTATCATCTTTATAAAAAACGGTAAACAAATGAAATAAGGAGTACAAAGCATAATCCATCTCAGAACACTCCCCATAAAAATTACAAAAAAAATAATACCAGCTATTCCCTTAATCATTACCTTACCCTGATCATTAATATGATGAAATCTATAAAAATTATAGTCCCCTACTAATACATAATAAATCAAACGAAAAGTATAAGCTACGGTCAAACCTGTTGAAAAAAAATACATTATATAATAATAAATTCTCAAAAAATCTATAGAAACTACTTCTAAAATAAGGTCCTTTGAATAAAATCCAGACAAAAAGGGAATCCCACATAATGACATATTACAAATAATAAAGAACCTACAAGTTACAGGCATCTGCTGAACAAGGCCCCCTATAAAACGAATATCCTGCTTATTCCCCATCCCATGAATTATTGCTCCTGCACACATAAACAATAAAGCCTTAAATAAAGCATGTGTCAATAAATGAAAAAATGCCAAAATATAGCCACCTATAGCTAAGATCCTTATTATCAAACCCAGCTGACTTAAAGTTGATAAAGCAATAATCTTCTTCAAATCATACTCGTAAGAGGCCCCTAATCCTGCCATAAACATAGTCAACCTAGAAATAAACAATAAAAATATTATAGTCCCAAAGCCCATACAAAAATTAAAACGAATCAACAAATAAACCCCCGCAGTTACCAACGTTGAAGAATGAACCAAAGAAGAAACTGGTGTCGGAGCAGCTATAGCCGCAGGGAGCCAAGAAGAAAAGGGAATCTGAGCCCTCTTTGTCATTCCCGCAAATAATATAAGAACCATAATAACCCCCATTTCAAATCTATGATTTATACAATCCAGAAAATATACATAATTTCAACTTCCAAAATTTATTATTCACGCAATTCTCATTAAAAAAGCCACATCCCCTAAACGATTTGTTAATGCCGTAATTATCCCAGCATTGTAAGATTTTACATTCTGATAATAAATTACTAAACAGTAAGAAACTAAACCTAAACCATCTCAGCCTAAAAGAATTCTAATTAAATTTGGTCTAAAAATTAATAATAATATTGAAGCTACAAATATCGCCACCAATATAATAAATCGATTAATTATCAAATCACCCTCCATATACTCCATACTATAAAAAATTACCATTGAAGAGATAAAAAGAACAAACCTTGCAAACAAAAGAGATATCCAATCCAAAAGAACAGATATTACAATTCTACAAGAATTAAGACTTATTATCTCAAATTCCAAAACTACTCTATAATCCATCCCTATAAAATTCAATCTTATAAAAAACCTCAACATTCTAAAAAATAAAAACCTAAAAAAATAAATTAAACATACAGAAATTGCTTAGAGTATCCCTACATCTTTGACACCACAAATCAATATTTTCTCTTTATTAAACTACCTAAGCAACTTCATAAAGTTATAAATTCCCCCTTTAAAACTAAAACATTCAAAGGAAACCAATGCATAAACAATAATAAAAACTCACGAACATCCCCTATTCTAAAAGAATACAATCCTCTAAATATCTTCCCATGCTGCCTATAAGAATACAAAAATAATCTGTAAGCAGCTCTAAAAAAAGAAATTAATGACAAAAAAATTATACAAACAAATCTCCAAGTTACCAATCTATTAATTAACATAATCTCCCCTAATAAATTTAGAGATGGAGGAGCAGCCATGTTTGAAGACCTAAATAAAAACCACCATAAAGACAATCTTGGTATTAAATTAATTAAACCCTTATTTAAATAAAGTCTTCGTCTCCCCAAACGCTCATAAGATATATTAGCCAAACAAAATAAACCTGAAGAACATAAACCATGAGCCACTATTATAGCAAAGGCCCCTCTTATCCCTCAGTTATTCAAAGTCATAATTCCTCCTAAAACCAACCCCATATGAGCCACTGAAGAATAAGCAATTAAAGCCTTTACGTCCCTTTGACGCAAACAAATCAAAGAAACGTAAAAACCCCCTACCAATCCAATTACAATAAAAATTAAATTTACCTTTACTGCAACTGGAATTATTACTTGTATTAAACGTATCATCCCGTACCCACCCAACTTAAGCATCACTCCTGCCAAAATCATTGACCCTGAAACAGGGGCCTCCACATGGGCCTTAGGAAGTCACAAATGAACAAAATACATTGGCATTTTAACTAAAAATACTATAGTTATGCACAAATAAAATATAAAAAAACCAACATCATAAAAGAAAAAAAAAAAGTCTAATGACCCATTCATTCTATAAAAATAAAAAATTGAAACCATTATAGGCAAAGAAGCCACTAAAGTATAAAATAATAAATAAACACCTGCCTGAATACGCTCAGGTTGATACCCTCAACCAATAATTAATACCAGTGTGGGAATCAAACTAAACTCAAAAAATATATAAAATACAAATAAATTCATTGAAGCAAACGTACAATAAAGAGAAATTAAAAGTATAAGCAAAGTAAACATAAATAAACCTCTAAAATATTCCCTCCGATAAATACCAGACCTAGCCATAATTATTAACGAACAAATTCACAATCTTAACAAAATTATTATATAAGACAATAAATCAACCCCCCAAAAATACCTAATATTTGAATATCCTCACCTCAAAGAAATCTCCCTTAAAAACAAAAAAATCAAAAAAAAATATAAACACTGATTCAATCAAAATCTTTTCTTAACAAAACTTAAAGGAACCATAAAAACCATAAAAAATAAAAATTTTATCATAACAAATTAAAAGATTCTATATAATCATTCCCATAAGTCCGTATAAGCAAGACAAGAACTGATAAACCTAAAGCACCTTCACAAACTCTAATTGTTAAAAAAACTATCAGAAAATAAAATTCTCACCTATACACACACAAATAAACATATAAACCCAAAAATAAAGAAACCACAATAAATTCTAAACTTAAAAGTATCAACAATATATGTTTTCGATTTAAACAAAATGATAATAACCCTATAAAATACAAAAATACTGAAATCCCTACTATTATTTCCATTAGTTTTAATAATTTAAAAAAAAATACTGGTCTTGTAAACCGGAAATAAGTCACACTTTTAAAACTTCAGAAAAAAAGACATCCCTTCACCATTAATCTCCAAAATTAATATTCTTATTAAACTACTTCCTGAACAAATGACAACAATATTCCTTTACTCAATTCTGAACTCCCTTATACTTCCACTTCTTAATCACCCCTTATCCTTAGGCTTACTCCTCTTAATCCAAACTATTATTATTGCTATAATCTCTGGTTCAATAAATATCACCTTTTGATACTCCTACATCATAATATTAATTATAATCGGAGGCATACTAGTTTTATTTATATACATAACAAATGTAGCCTCTAATGAAAAATTTAAATTTTCTATATTCCTGAGAATCCTCTTACCACCAAGAATCATCCTATCCCTTCTAGCCCCACCTCTAATAGACCAATGATTCATAAACTCAAAAACCCAAATCAATGAGGCAACCCAAACTATTAATCCTCTCTCCTCCTTAAACAAATTTTTAAATTTTCCCGCAATCACTTTATCAACAACTCTTATTATTTACCTATTAATTACAATAATTATTATTATCAAAATCATTGATATTAAACATGGACCTCTCCGACACCACAACTAATGAAAACACCAATACGAAAGATCTCCCCCGTTACTAAAATCATTAATAATTCTCTTATTGACCTTCCTTCTCCTTCTAACATTTCCGCATGATGAAACTTTGGATCCCTTTTAGGCTTATGTTTAGGAATCCAAATCATCACAGGTATCTTCCTATCAATACATTACACTGCAAATATCGACCTAGCATTTAATAGAGTAATTCACATTTCACGAGACGTAAATTATGGTTGACTCCTCCGAACAACCCACGCAAATGGGGCCTCCTTCTTTTTCATCTGTTTATATCTCCACATCGGCCGAGGTCTATACTACGGATCATACAATCTTGAATTAACTTGAACAGTAGGAGTACTAATCTTATTCTGTGTAATAGCTGCAGCATTTCTCGGATACGTCCTACCGTGGGGGCAAATATCCTTCTGAGGAGCAACCGTTATTACTAATCTCCTATCAGCCATCCCATACCTGGGAACCACAATTGTTCAATGACTATGAGGGGGATTTGCTGTTGACAACGCAACTCTCACACGCTTCTTTGCACTCCACTTCCTTTTACCCTTTATCGTTTTAGCATTAGTAATAATCCACCTCCTCTTTTTACACCAAACAGGTTCAAACAACCCCCTTGGAACAAACAGAAACTTAGACAAAATCCCCTTCCATCCATACTTTTCATACAAAGACATTTTTGGATTTATTGTAATAACTTCATTTCTTTCCATTTTAGTTCTTGTAAGCCCTAATCTTCTAGGTGACCCGGAAAATTTCATCCCAGCCAACCCTCTAGTCACACCCGTCCACATTCAACCCGAATGATACTTCCTCTTTGCCTATGCAATCCTTCGTTCTATTCCTAACAAACTAGGAGGAGTAATTGCCCTCTTAATGTCCATCGCCATTTTATTAATTGTACCCTTTCTAAACAAAAAGAAAATACAAAGAACTCAATTTTACCCAATCAATAAACTTCTATTTTGACTATTTGTTTCTATCGTTGTTCTTCTTACCTGAATCGGAGCCCGTCCTGTAGAAGATCCCTACATTTTAACAGGACAAGTCCTAACAATTCTATACTTTTTATACTTCATTATTAATCCATTAATTCATTTAATATGAGACTGAGTAATCTTCAAGGATTAGTTAATGAACTTGTACAAGTGTGTATTTTGAAAATACAAAAAAGAGTAAACTCTCTATTAACTTTGTACTAAATTTTATTCACTAAATTAATCCTACACAAATAATTATCTTTACCCCCAAAAAAAATAAAAGATATCTTAAAACCACAGGCAAATACCTTTTTCATGCCAAATACATCAATTTGTCATACCGGAACCGCGGGAGGGTACCCCGTACCCAAACTCACAAAAATGATATAAACCCTAAAAGAAAAAAAAAAATTAAAGACTCAAAATTAGCCCCCAAAAACAACAAACAACATAATATACTCATAAATAAAATCCTTGAATATTCAGCTAAAAAAATCAAAGCAAATCCCCCTCCACTATACTCCACATTAAAACCTGAAACTAATTCTGACTCCCCCTCAGCAAAATCAAAAGGAGTTCGATTAGTCTCAGCCAATCTCGAAACAAATCAAACTATACACAAAGGAAAACACAAAAAAATAAACCATCCCCTACTTTGATAAATCTTCAAATCCAAGAAATTTAATCCTATAATTAAAACCAAAAAAGACAGCAAAGTCAACGCTAATCTTACCTCATAGGAAATAGTTTGAGCAATAGAACGAAGACTCCCAAACATGGAATAATTCGAATTAGAAGATCACCCTGCCAACATAACAGTATAAACTCCCAATCTTGCACAACACAAAAAATACAACGCTCCCAATCCAAAACTAAAAAATATACAAAAAAAAGGAACACAAAGTCATACCAACAACGAAATAAACAAATTAAAAACAGGACAAAAATAATACAAATAAAAATTTGATATTAAAGGATAAGTCTGTTCCTTAGTAAACAACTTAATGGCATCTCTAAAAGGTTGGGGAACCCCTACAAACCCAACCTTATTCGGACCCTTTCGCAACTGAATATATCCTAAAACCTTACGTTCCAACAAAGTTAAAAATGCAACCCTTACAAGAACACCAATAATCAAAATAACAATTGCATAAAATAGCAAAACCAAATCCACTAAAAATATTATTATTTGTATTCCCATACATACGTAAATTCTAAATTTACTGCACTAATCTGCCAAAATAATAATATTAAACAAATCTAAACTTATTAAATTAATACTTGGTCCTTTCGTACTAAAATATTAAAATTTTCTGAAGATAGAAACCAACCTGGCTCACACCGGTTTAAACTCAGATCATGTAAAATTTTAAAAGTCGAACAGACTCAACTTTGTAGCCCCTACACCACAAGTTTATTTTAATCCAACATCGAGGTCGCAAACTAGTTTATCGATTAGAACTCTCCAAACTAATAACGCTGTTATCCCTAAGGTAATTTAATCTTATAATCACTAATTGTGGATCAACAATTCACACATAAGTGAACATCCTGAAAAAAAGTTCATTAAATTTTCCTGTCACCCCAACAAAATAAATACCTTTCAAATCAACCAAATTAAAACCTAATAATCAACCCAAAAACCATTTATAAAATTCTATAGGGTCTTCTCGTCCCTCAAATTCATTTAAGCTTTCTTACTAAAAAATAAAATTCTACAAATTAAAAAAAGACAGTTATTCCCTCGTCCGACCGTTCATTCCAGCTTTCAATTAAAAAACTAATGACTATGCTACCTTTGCACGGTCAGAGTACCGCGGCCCTTAAACTTCTCAGTGGGCAGGCCAGACCTCAAATTATTCTCAAGAGGCCATGTTTTTAATAAACAGGCAGAGAATCCTTTTGCCGAATTCCTTATCTTAATCTTACAAATCCCAATAAATTAAACAACTCATTATACTAATTTCATCATTATAACATAAAATACAAAATTCATTTTCCCTATCTAATAAAAAACTTAAACCCCTAAAAATCACTTCCTCAAAAACTATGATACAACTCACTTTAAAAAATGAAAACTTCTATTCCTATTTAATCTTAAACAACCAGAACGTTTTAATAATTTACTTAAAAGCTTATCCCCTTAAATATTACTTGACCCCTAAATTCATTTCTTACACAAATCATTTACAAACCAGCTTAATTAAATTAATTTCTTAGAAAACTAGATATATTAAAGAACGACTAATATTTCATTCCAAAAAAAGTATTACAAATATTTTTTCCACAATAAAATATATACTTTCTTAGCCCTCTTAAATTCGAGAAATCCTTATTCAAAATACTTTTTTGATAAACCCTGATACAAAAGGTACTCTAAATAAAAAATTCTTCTTAAACCTTACAAAATCCCATCACTGTACTAATAAACTATCACTTTCCCTATTATTTCCTTGTTTATACTAAAACTTACAACTATTTCTTCCATCCCATAAACAATAATTTTATAATAATCAAATTAAACTGAATCCCACAGCCAACTTTTTAATGTAAATAAAATACTTTTACCAAGCTCTAATTTGTCTTTCTAGGTACACCTTCCGGTACACCTACTTTGTTACGACTTATCCCACCTTGTGGTGGGAGCGACGGGCGATATGTGCATATTCTAGAGCTTTAATCAAATAAATTAAATTATTCATTTTACTATCAAATCCTTTTTATTAAAAAAATCTCATTCTTTAAACCATATAAATATCTCCATTGTAACCCATCTCTCCTCTTCCATCAACTGCATCTTGATCTGATTTAATTTCTAATTTAAAATCCTGAATATTAAACCCTTTAAAGATATTCAAATAACGACGATATACAAACTTAAAGAAAAAGTTCAATTAATCGTGGATCATCAATTACAGGACAGGTTCCTCTGAATAGACTAAAACACCGCCAAATTTTTTAAATTTCAAGAATATACTAATACTTCTCAGGAGTTCATATTTACATTTATAATAATAGGGTATCTAATCCTAGTCTATCATTAAATCTAGTAGATTTTCTCTTAAACTCAAATTAATCAACCGCAAAATTTCACCTTATACAGCCTTTTTACCTTAAACCCAAAGAAGATCACTACCACCCGAGCCAAATTCAGAAGAACATCCTGTTTAACCGCAATTGCTGGCACAAGATTAATCTGTTCACCTTTAAATATCTAATTCTAAATCCCTTTAATCATTAAATTTAATCACTACAACATCGACCCTTCTAGTTTAATTTTCGTATGTGAGCCCACTAAAAACCGAATTTTAAGCTACAATAAAACTTTTATTATAAGCCTTTTATAAATAACTATAGCAGACAAATATACCTAATCACTCTTTCGCCTCTAAACCTCTCAATTCATCATTTTTAAACTAGATCCCATACCCAAGTTTTTAAAAACTAAATAATTGCAGCTTCCTTAGCCCAAAACCCCTACCAATCTCATTTTCAAGCTAAATCCCATACCCAAATTTTTTAAATATTAAAAATCACATTTTACACCTATATAATCTAAAAATCCTTCAAAATATTATACCTATAAAACTAAATCCCATACCAGACTTTTTAAAAAACTTATAATCTTTCGCTAGCCATTTCTATTTAATTCCATATCAAATATAAATTACCTATTACTAAACATGCAATTAAAACCAGACCATCCAGTTTAAAGTAATATATACCGTATCTAATAAGAACACCTGATACTCTCAACTAGATTTATTTGCCACTATAAACTTTTGATCGCCCAATCAAAAATCCTAGTCCTAAACCCCGTAAACTTTAATACCCCTCAAAGCCTTTCAAGCACCATAATGCTCCATAAAATCAAATCCGATTATTTATTCCCCTCTCAACTTTCCCCGAACCTCATTGAAACTCCCGGTACCAACACCTCTCCTCCAAACTCCATAAATTTTATCCCTCCTCCATCAGCCCTCCTTCAAAATAAGTTCATTTTTCATTTAACAAACCCTGAAACTAATTCCTATTGTTAAATAAAACTTTTATCCTTGTTTTTCTCTTACTAACCTTAAAATTCAGCTCCCTTAGGTTTTAGTTTTCGCACATGTAGTGGACAAAGGCTTAAAATTTCTTTTTTTAGTGCAAAACCCCTTTTCAAAACCAAAACGCCGGCAAAAATATAAGGCCTATGAGATATAATATTCAATTTTAATATAAAATCTTTATCTTATATATTGGTATAATTCTTTAATGATTGGTAATATCTATTATATAATTAAATTTATATACCTAGTAAAATAGGGAAGTTTTTTTTTTTTTAATAATATTTTAATTTTATTAAGAAAATCTATTTACTATAATAAATGTTTACGATTATATATAATAATTAATTATTAATTTATATATATATATTCTGATTTTTATAATGTTAAATATATAATATATATATATAAATATATTATAGATTTATAAATTCTATAAATGATAACTTACATTGTAATTAAATCTTAATCTATTCTTTCTTAAGGATTTTTTTCTTATACTCCTGTCTAAACAAGTATAGATAATTCAGATGTATATACATATATTAAATAACTATACACTTATAAAATCTAAATTTTCTTATTCCAATGTATCCCCCAAAAATTTATATCTACATGAATATACAATGTATATATATATATAAACCTGCTTATGTATATATATATATTTATAAATGATCAATTCAAAAATCATTTATAGAGAAAAATTTTTGATCTGGATTTTTAAAAAAAAAAATCGGATTCATTGGAGATTCAGTTCAGTGAATAAAAAATTGGTGAAAAAATTTGCAAAATTTTTGCATTTTTTTGNGCAAAATTTTGCAAAATTTTGCAATTTTCAGTTTTTTGATCAAGCCACTTCCTGGAGTTTTCACTCAATACCCTAAATTTTAGTACAACATTTTTCTGAAATTTTTTTTTCACCAATTTCTTACCGAGCATTTCCTTTAAGTTCATTTTTCAATTTTCTATTTTTCCCTACATTGGTTATCATAAGAAACACTAGTAGAAAAGTTTTAGTTAACTTGGAAAACCCTATATTGACCTCCTTCACATCCTGGGCCTTTCTCAGAAAAACATT